ATAGAAAAACCTCTGGTAAAATACCCACCAGTACCCGTAACCCAGCAAAGAAAGTACATTACATTAGGGATTAGCGACTTACCCATTCAGTGACTTTGGCACTGGACGTTCTCAAAATGGGTACTATCGGGTCGGGTGAATTAGAGAATAGACAGACGTCTGTTGGCATTCCAGCCTTCCTTCTCCTTTCAGGGCCTATCCGAAAGAGGATCGTACCTCTTGGTCGTGAATATCTGAATAGGACGAACCCGCCTCCGTGGATATCTTTGCTTCGGAACAAAGCAATTAGAATTAGGCTCGGTCAACTGGAATGTGTATTATCCGTATGGGAGATCTTCCAATTGAGGAGATCCATCGACCTGAGACGAAGAGAAAGGTCTATCTATCTTCTTTAGTTATTCAATGAAACCAATGATTCGTTATTGGAGCAGATAGCAACAACCATTTCAGCGGACATGCGTATTTTCCGATGGATTTACATGGTTTCATTAGTATAAATTGTTTGATGTAGCGAGTAATAGGCTCTTTCGCCGTTCAAGAATTCTTGTTTAAGCAGTTCATATCATCCACACATAGTGATCTAAGATTTCAATTCTTCCATGTTTCAGCAGTAGCATATTGTTCCACGGAGTTAAGGCCAAAAAGATGGAAGAAACAAGTGTTTCCACGACTCTACCATCCGGCCAATTCTGTTCCACTTAATCCCCTTTTCATGGGCACATATCTTTACGGCTAAGGAATGGGGAATCTTTCTCCTGTTACATGAATCAAATGTTTCATTTCATCCGGGAAAAGCCATCTCTTTCTCAACAATGTCTTTGTCATTTGATCCAATAGCGTTCCGTTAGATAGGAACAGATTTGATAAATACTGATAACTCTCGGATAGAGTATTAGAACGGAAAGGTCCATTAGATAATGAACTATGGGTTCTAAACCATCTCTGGCGATGAATCAACAATTCGAAGTGCTTTTCTTGCGTATTCTTGATGAACCAGCGTTTATATATAGATGTAGGAGGATTTGTTTGGGAAGCAATAAGCCCCTTTGACATCTCTTCATCTGCAAAGAATTCTCGACGTGAAAACACAGAGACAGAGGGCTGATCTTTGAATAGGGAAAAGAATGGATCCGCAGGGTCCCAAATGAATTGGCTTGTTCGAAAAAAGCCTTGTTCTTTGGAAGATCTATCTCGTGTCTGGTACTGCATGGTTCCACTCTGCAAGAACTCCGAATCATTCTCTTGAAGCTCATCCTCTTTATGATAAATGATCCATTTGCCCCGAAATGACCCAGTCCAATAGGGAAATCCCAATTCAGTGGGCCTTTCGATACAATCAAATAGATTGGGGCGCCATATTCTAGGAGCCCAAACTATGTGATTGAATAAATCCTCCTCTATCTGTTGCGGATCGAGGGCCCCTTCCCCTTCTTCAAACTCCGATTCGTATTTTTCATATAGAAATCTCTGATCAACGATAGAACAAGATCCATTTTGCATCATATCTAACTGATTCCTTGGTTCGGACCGAAGAAGTAATGTCACTCGATTATTATCAAACTGACTGCAATATTTTTCTGTCCGTGAGGATCCCGCCAGAGCCAGAGTGCCTTCTACTTCTACTTCTAATAGTAATAATAGTAATAGGCCATGAACTAGATCAGAATCATTCTCAACGAATCCATAAGAAGTGATCCAATTTTTTTCATCGTGTCTGGATGAAGACCAAAGATCTTGAGCGACCGATCCGGCAGAACAACTCAAAAGATAAAGAAGTATCGTTAATTTCTTCATGCTCGTTCCAAGTTCGAAGTACCATTTGTACAAATAAGAATCCCCTCCCTTACATGATTTCTTCTTCATATAGATAGATATAGGATCTATGGGGCAATTACTTAGAAGTACATTTTGTGTAACAGCCCTTCCTATCTGATAGAAAAGGATCCCATGATCCTGAACCGATCTTATCTGGGATCGAAAATCCCAAGTTTTTCTATGAAGAGCTGATCTAATTGTATTAGTTTCTATAATGGATTTCTTCTGTGTAATACTAATTGATAGGGCCTCATTGATAAGTGCTACAAGATCTCGCGCATTGGAACCCATGGTTATGGACCCGAATCCGTTAGTATGGAACATCTTATTTTCCAAGTGAAATCCCCTAGTATATGAAAGAATGAAAAAGTGCTTTCGTTGTTGTGGAAGAAGAAGCCTTCGTATCTTAATGCATGTATTTAATTTATTCGGAGCTATTAGAGCGGGATCCACTTTTTGGGGAATATGAGTCGAAGCAATAACAAGAATCTTTCCAGTGGAACATCTTTCACAATCCCTGGAGAGTAATAGACCGAGGGATAAGTAATTCGACTCATTCACATGCAGATCATGAATGTTTGGAATCCATATTATGCAAGGAGACATTGCTTTTGCTAATTCGAATTGAAGGGTGATATCAAATAGGTCTATTTTCGGCGTCATATACATAGTTAGCACATTCGTC